AATGAGCAATTCTATAGGGTTGAATAAAAATTCTATTGACCATTTAATTTTATTAAAATTTTAATTGCTATGCTTAGTGTGTGACTCGTTGGTTTTTTAGGGTTAGGATTAAAAAAAAAATAGACTGACCATTAACTAGAGAAGAAATAACCAACCCATCGCTTCACATTATCTGGATCCAAAAACCAGTCAAGATATGATATATTAGTCATATCGTTGTAGCAACTGAAATATGGTTTTGTATAAAAAAACCAATCGGGTTATGTTATGGGTTGTGAAACGAAATATAAAAAGGATGTGAATAACTGGAAAGGTGAGAGAAAGAAAAAAATATATAGTAATGATATAATTCCAATATAAAAATATGTAATAAAATAATATGTAAGGTCTCTAAACCATCTCATAAAATACAATGTAATAAAGCATCAATACTCTCAATACCGAAGGAGATTAATATGTTCACAGAACAAAAGAACAAAAAAAATCAAGAGCCGCGGGCCAATAAAGACTGAGACGATTGGTTCAAGAACAAATTAAATGAGAGGCTCCATTGTAGAATTCAGACCTAAGCATTAATCGAGAAGCGATGGGAACGATGGAACCTGTGAATGCTGAAGATTTTATTGAAAACGAATCCTAATGATTCATCAGGTGGGATGGCGGAACGAACCAGAGAATAATTTCATTTAGTCTGAGCGATCGTGGGCTAACCCTACAACTGAACTAGCTATTAAAAGATAAAAGAGTAAATATTCGCCCGCGGCTTTTTTTTTTCAATTGTTTTGATTCGCGAGGAGCTGGATGAGAAGAAATTCTCATGTCCAGTTCTGTAGTAGAGATGGAATTGCGAAACAACCATCAACTATAACCCCAAAAGAACCAGATTCCGTAAACAACATAGAGGAAGAATGAGGGGAATATCGTATCGAGGTAATTCTATTTGTTTCGGTCGATATGCTCTTCAGGCACTTGAACCCGCTTGGATCACATCTAGACAAATAGAAGCAGGGCGACGAGCAATGACACGAAATGCCCGCCGTGGTGGAAAAATATGGGTACGTATATTTCCAGACAAACCCGTTACAGTAAGACCTGCAGAAACACGTATGGGGTCGGGTAAAGGATCTCCCGAATATTGGGTAGCTGTTGTTAAACCAGGTAGAATACTTTATGAAATGGGTGGCGTAGCAGAAAATATAGCTAGAAAGGCTATTTCAATAGCGGCATCCAAAATGCCTATACGAACTCAATTCATTATTTCGTGATAGAAACGTATAACCACAAGAAACAGGTCTTGGAATAAAAAAGCAATTGCAGGTTTCTTTTTTTTTTTTTTGACAAAGAATATTTCTTTTTTTCTTAGCCCCTTTTGTTTTGCATTGAAAGAACAGATAAAAAAAATGATATGATTCAACCCCAGACCTATTTGAATGTAGCAGATAACAGCGGGGCCCGAGAATTGATGTGTATTCGAATACTAGGAGCTAGTAATCGCCGATATGCTCATATTGGTGATGTTATTGTTGCTGTGATCAAAGAAGCAGTACCAAATATGCCCTTAAAAAGATCAGAAGTGATCAGAGCTGTAATTGTACGTACTTGTAAAGAACTCAAACGCGATAATGGTATGATAATACGATATGATGACAATGCTGCAGTTGTCATTGATCAAGAAGGAAATCCAAAAGGAACTCGCGTTTTTGGTGCGATCGCCCGAGAATTAAGAAAGTTAAATTTTACTAAAATAGTGTCATTAGCCCCTGAAGTATTATAAGATAAGACCATCATCATCATATAGAGTTATAAGTTATAGTAGAGTATTTTGAATGATTAATAGATTGTGTCTCACGTATATACCTTTAATAATGTTACTTCATAACAAAAAATATCATGTTTATTATATCAAAATTTTGAGGAACCAAAAATTTTAGTTCATTATGGGTAGGGACACTATTGCTGACATAATAACCTCTATACGAAATGCTGACATGCATAGAAAAGTAACGGTTCGAATATCATCTACTAGCATCACTGAAAGCATTGTAAAAATACTTTTAAGAGAAGGTTTTATAGAAAACGTGAGAAAACATCGGGAAAACAACAAAGATTTTTTGGTTTTAACCCTACAACATAGAAGAAATAGGAAGGGGCCATCTCAAACTATTTTAAATTTAAAACGGATAAGTCGACCTGGTCTACGAATCTATTCTAACTATCAAAGAATTCCTAGAATTTTAGGTGGTATAGGGATTGTAATTATTTCTACTTCTCGAGGTATAATGACAGACCGAGAGGCTCGATTAGAAGGAATCGGCGGAGAAATCTTGTGTTATATATGGTAATCCTTCTACTATCAAAATTAGATACGAAATTTACTATTTGTGAAAAAAAAAAAGAGAAAGAGTTATCTAATATCACTCCTCCTCCATTAGTTGATACTTCAAGGGGGTTTTACCTGGAATGAAAGAACAAAAATGGGTTCATGAAGGTTTAATTACTG